CTTTTATTTATTTATCTTGTAATCGTTGCGTTGAATTCATTATCTAATGATTCTTATATCTAAAAAATGTTATGCCACTTTTTTCGCCATCCTCTATCATTTCATTTTCATTGTTTTTCATCGTATTGGTATTGAATGAACCATATTTAGTTCTAATCAGACATGATTCTATCATTAGATGTGTCCCCAATTCAATATGAATAGATATATCCTACATATATTATGTCTCCTCTCTTCTTTTTGAGTTTAAAAGCGCGATTCGTAATACTGGAAGGATCGATACCCCATTGCTTTTTTTCGCCCTATCTTCTCCTTTATGAATGAAAACAAAGGAATGTCTTATTCTAATTATAACTTGATTATAACTTGAATTGTATCTTTTATCTTTTCTTAGGCTGGATTCACTATCATTATATAATAATTTATAGAATATACAATATAATTAATTAGCATAATTTGGTATAACTGCTCTAAGAAAGAATTAGACTTTTCTAAAACTAAAATAATAATATCAAATTAATATTATATTATTATTAAGTAATAATATGGAAATATTATCTATTTTATAGTATTATAATTAAGTATCTATTTATACTATAAATAGATACTTAATTATAATTTAAATATTATTTTCAAAATAATAAATATTAATTAATTTAGTTTAATTAATAGCTGATATATCAAGTAGTTTCCGGAATCCCTATTCACTATTTCTATTTCTGCTATGTGAGCGTGAGCCCGCTTAGCTCAGAGGTTAGAGCATCGCATTTGTAATGCGATGGTCATCGGTTCGATTCCGATAGCCGGCTTTTATCTATCGATTTTTCCATGATTGATAATCTCTTCTCCCCCCCTTTCTTCAAATATAGGTCGCGGATCTATTATATCGTATTAATATGAATAAAAAATGGATTGGAGTGGAACAATTAGATCTCTCACAAAATAAATAATAAAACAGAGACTTAACTTCCTTACTATCATATACAAAAAATCTAGATATTGATACAATGCATTCCATTCTATTTTCATTCTACTGAAGTATTGTATACTTCAGTAGATTTAGCCTTGAATTGTTTATCCTTTAGTTCAGTCTTAATTTATATTTTTATTTAAAAATTTCAATAAAATAAAAAAGGAGTTTTATGTCTCGTTACCGAGGGCCTCGTTTCAAAAAAATACGCCGTCTGGGGGCTTTACCTGGATTAACTAGTAAAAGGCCTAGATCTGGAAATGATCTTAAAAACCAATTGCGTTCTGGGAAAAGATCGCAATATCGTATTCGTCTAGAAGAAAAACAGAAATTGCGTTTTCATTATGGTCTGACAGAACGACAATTACTTAGATATGTACATATCGCTGGAAAAGCCAAAGGGTCAACGGGTCAGGTTTTACTACAGCTACTTGAAATGCGTTTGGATAACATACTTTTTCGATTGGGTATGGCTTCAACCATTCCTGGAGCCAGACAATTAGTTAACCATAGACATATTTTAGTTAATGGTCGTGTAGTAGATATACCAAGTTATCGTTGCAAACCCCGAGATATTATTACTACGAAGGATAAACAAAAATCAAAAGCTCTGATTCAAAATTATATTGCTTCATCGCTCCGCGAGGAATTGCCAAAACATTTGACTATTGACTCATTCCAATATAAAGGATTAGTAAATCAAATAATAGATAGTAAGTGGATTGGTTTGAAAATAAATGAGTTGTTAGTCGTAGAATATTATTCCCGTCAGACTTGAACCTAATAAAAATAACAAAGAAAGGTTCAGACAATTTGACTTTATACCATACCCTTTTTGTCGAATTAAGAGCCGTGATCCACATTTTTCTTATTCACGTATCACAAATAGATCCGCAGTAATATTTTTTTCTTTTTTAGTTTTCTCATATTTGTATTTTACGTACCACAGTAATGTAATTAGGAATAGAGAATCTCTTCAAATAAAGTTCTTACTTACTGTTGGAATAATGCTATCCATTGTTATTTTATTTGATACATTGTGGTCGGTAACGTTGGTGACTCGATAGAAACGGAAAGAGAGGGATTCGAACCCTCGGTAAACAAAAGCCTACATAGCAGTTCCAATGCTACGCCTTGAACCACTCGGCCATCTCTCCTTCATAATCTTATTATTGGTCAGAAACTGAGTGAAGTGAATAGCGAGTCATTCATATTAGTACACTACGGGTACGACCAATCAATGGTTCCATAGGAATAAAAGATTCCTTTCAACTTTCATAATTTCTCCACAGCAATTTCCTTAATGGATTTTTTTATTTCAACTGTATGATACATACGCTTTATGCAAATCAAAGAGATGGTTACTCTCCTCGATTTTTTCATGGAATCATTATTCCTTTCTTTATTTTTCCTCTTTTCTTTTTTCTTTTGATTATAACCAAATCAAAACTTTTCGAGTTACCAGAATCTATAGTAAAATAAAGTCCTTGGTTAGTCAACTTAGATAAAATTGTACATAGTTCCTACAAATTTCTCAGTATACTACTAAATTTGTAGGAAATCCAATCTGATTCAAATATTTCATATCTCATCCCCCCTATCCAAAAGGGCACAGGAAGATCCACATCTTTTTTAGAATTAGTCTATTTTTATGATATTTCGTACTACTGTACAATTTTGTGGAATCATTTTCTTTTGTGAAAATGGGAAGAATTATAGAATGGATTGCTAATTATGCCTAGATCCCGGATAAATGGAAATTTTATTGATAAGACTTCTTCAATTGTAGCCAATATCTTATTACGAATAATTCCGACAACTTCAGGGGAAAAAAAGGCATTTACCTATTACAGAGATGGTGCGATTTGATTTTTTATTGCTTTTTTAGACCTTACTTAATCTGAGAGATGGTTTGGGATATAAAGAAACGAATTATTTAAATATTAAATAAACCGACGCTTGGTGAAGGTGAAGTTTAAAGATAGAACAATTCCTTCTGTCGTGTATCCTCGATTGATGCGGCTTCAGATGCTTTAATTATCGATTTTAGTATTGAGCGAAAGGTTACACCTATAGGTTCTGGATTGCGGGTCAATACTACGCCACTAGTACCAATGGGCGGCATAGGGGAAGACGCACTACTCTACGGAATCAACAACACGAAAACTTTGTTATATTATAAATTATCCCTTCTCGGTATCGGGACTAACAAGAATGAATGGTAGGGACAACAAACATCCATCTCGTTTGTACTTTGGATACCCATATAACCATCAAAGATTGTTGAAGTGACTGATTCCTGGAAATAGAAGGCGTTGCGAACAAAGAAATTGTTGGAGTTACTATTTTACTAATACAATTGGTGTTAAGAAAAGACCTCTTTCGGGAAGGCTGGCTAGAAATTTCTTGTAAAAATACTAGCCCCCATCAGTTCATAATGAGAATAGTGAAATCTTGATTCCATATATTATGTCCCTTAGTACTATGCTATGCACAGAGGGGAGGAGCCGTATGAGATGAAAATCTCATGTACGGTTCTGGAACGGAGATTCTTTGAATAGACTGAACGGCCGTAACGGATGTCGGCTCAATCCGAAGGAAATTATGCGGAAGCTTTACAGAATTATTATGAAGCTACGCGACCAGAAATTGATCCCTATGATCGAAGTTATATACTCTATAACATAGGCCTTATACACACAAGCAACGGAGAGCATACGAAGGCTTTGGAATATTATTTCCGGGCACTAGAACGAAACCCATTCTTACCACAAGCTTTTAATAATATGGCCGTGATCTGTCATTACGTGCGACTATCTCCATTATAGAAAGAAGGAAAAAAAGATCAAATTGGCTAGTAAATACTAGACTAGAATAAAATAGGCTTTCTACATATGTATCGTCCAAAGCAACGATTTTTATCAGCTGTAGCAATGAAAAATCTTTCAAATATAAAGAAATAAATACGCTTATATACTCTATGGATAAAGGATCGAATTGATAGAGAAAGCACCGTAAAGATCAATTAGCAAGCTATTGGGTCGATATAGTTAAGAACTGCTTACTTATGTCATAATATGAGATATAAAGTTAGGAATCAACTTATGTAATAGAGTCGATCCACTAAGGTATTGAGCAGCGGTGTAGCATCAGATCCCAAAGATTGTAAGTTCTTTTTTCTTACGGAGGAAAGTCTTTTTCAAAAATTCTATATAAATTTCATATATGAGATGAAACCGAGATAGTTACCTTTCAGAAAATCTTAACGATATAGGGGGAGTTAATTCTTCTGAAGGTAGGAGAAAAGATAAAACTTATTATTGATCAAAATTAGAGTTTAAAACTTATGTAATTAACTTAACGTCTTCTGGTTAACCCAAGAAAAATGGGATAGGTTTATGAAAAATCTAATTCAGTTAGCATAGGGTAGATTAATAAGATGGGACACAGTCGATTACTGAGCCGTATGAGGCAGGAAACTCTCAAGTACGGTTCTAAGGGAAGGAATTTAACCACCTATTCCGACCGGGGAGAACAGGCCATTCTACAGGGTGATTCTGAAATTGCGGAGGCTTGGTTTGATCAAGCTGCTGAGTATTGGAAACAAGCTATAGCGCTTACTCCGGGTAATTATATTGAAGCACATAATTGGTTGAAGATCACGAGGCGTTTCGAATTCGAATAAAAGCATTTTATTTTTTTTAATGGATTTAAAATTTATTTAAATGGGTTATTAGATTCATCAATCAAATAAAATAGATAGTTACTATGAGAAGATCCAATCAAGAATTTTATTATATCCCTTCCTCCTAAAAATTTTTATTTTGCATGGTATCCCATAAGGATAAATGATAGGGATATAGCAATATCAAATGGTATAGAATATAGCTAATAAATAAAGTAAATAAAGGATGCCCCCGAATTGAATTACTAAATATGGATATTGCATAAGAAGATGTTTCATAGAAGTACGGTGCTTTTCCATTCAGATATAAATACACTAGCAAAAAAAAGTTTCTTTGTCATGCCA